AATTAGCAACAGTAATCCAAATTAAATTCTGTTCTGTGTTATTACATTTTTTTATCTTCAATTTTTAAATAGGTATTGGTTATGTCTAAAACCCAAAATAGAAATTATTTTACTTTTATTTAATCTATTACCAATACAATATATTCCTTTGTTCCGGACTTTATATTCTAGTCAATTGAATCTGTTGAATTGTTGTTCAGTTCATATTGAAATGAATCCAAATTGATAAGGAGTTAGTCAATGATGCTCGAGCATGTACTTGTTTTGAGTGCCTACTTATTTTCTATCGGTATCTATGGATTGATCACGAGCCGGAATATGGTTAGAGCCCTTATGTGTCTTGAACTTATACTGAATGCGGTTAATATAAATTTCGTAACATTTTCTGATTTTTTTGATAGTCGGCAATTAAAAGGAAATGTTTTCTCAATTTTTGTTATAGCTATTGCCGCCGCTGAAGCAGCTATTGGACCGGCTATTGTTTCGTCAATTTATCGTAACAGAAAATCAACTCGTATCAATCAATCGAATTTGTTGAATAAGTAGTATTGTATTAATCATTGAAATTTGAATATTCATAAATTCGAATTAAATGACCATACATTAAATCTAATCCATGTTTTCGAAAATGTAAGAAATCAAAGTATCTTGGCTCTATCGCATGAGTCGATCCAGAAGTAGATTGTTTCCAAATTTCTGGTAAATTATTGATTCATCTGGTGTCTAAATATATGAGTCATTTACAAGTTTACTAGATCGAAAATTTCTGACGTTCAAAAATTTATAGATTCAATGTCACATTCAGTAAAGATTTATGATACGTGTATAGGGTGTACTCAATGTGTGCGAGCCTGCCCAACCGATGTATTAGAAATGATACCTTGGGACGGATGTAAAGCTAAGCAAATCGCTTCTGCTCCAAGAACAGAGGACTGTGTTGGTTGTAAGAGATGTGAATCCGCCTGCCCAACGGATTTCTTGAGTGTTCGCGTTTATTTATGGCATGAAACAACTCGAAGTATGGGTCTAGCTTATTAATACGTTCCAGAAAACCCTACTCGAATACATTTGATTTTTTTACCCTTACCGACAAAAACCCGCGCTCAAAATATATTTATTTCGAGCACGGGTTTTTCTGGTCCAAGTTTATTTTGTTTTTACCATGAATAATTTTCCTTGGTTAACACTAATTGTAGTTTTGCCAATATCCGCGGGTTCCTTAATTTTCTTTCTTCCTCATAGAGGAAATAAGGTAATAAGGTGGTATACTATATGTATATGTATACTTGAACTCCTTCTAACAACCTATGCATTCGGTTATCGTTTCCAATTGGATGATCCGTTAATGCAGCTAACGGAGAATTATAAATGGATCCATTTTTTTGATTTTTACTGGAGGTTGGGAATAGATGGAATTTCTATAGGACCCATTTTACTGACAGGATTTATCACAACTTTAGCTACTTTAGCGGCTTGGCCCGTTACTCGAGATTCCCGACTATTTCATTTCCTAATGTTAGCAATGTATAGCGGTCAAATAGGACCATTCTCTTCTCAAGACCTTTTACTTTTTTTCATCATGTGGGAGTTAGAATTAATCCCCGTTTATCTACTTCTATCCATGTGGGGGGGAAAGAAACGTTTGTATTCAGCTACAAAATTTATTTTGTACACTGCCGGAGGTTCCGTTTTTTTATTAATGGGAGTTCTAGGTATTGGTTTATATGGTTCCAATGAACCGACATTAAATTTTGAAACATCAGCTAATCAATCATATCCTGTAGCACTAGAAATAATATTCTATATTGGATTTCTTATTGCTTTTGCTGTCAAATCACCGATCATACCCTTACACACATGGTTACCAGACACCCATGGAGAGGCACATTATAGTACTTGTATGCTTTTAGCCGGAATCTTATTAAAAATGGGAGCGTATGGATTGGTTCGGATCAATATGGAATTATTACCCCATGCCCATTCTATATTTTCTCCCTGGTTGATGATAGTAGGCACAATTCAAATAATCTATGCAGCTTCAACATCTCCCGGTCAGCGTAATTTAAAAAAAAGAATAGCCTATTCCTCTGTATCTCATATGGGTTTCATAATTATAGGAATTGGTTCTATAAGCGATACAGGGCTCAATGGGGCCATTTTACAAATAATTTCTCACGGATTTATTGGCGCTGCGCTTTTTTTCTTGGCCGGAACGAGTTATGATAGAATACGACTTGTTTATCTCGACGAAATGGGCGGAATGGCTATCGCAATTCCAAAAATATTCACGACTTTCAGTATCTTATCAATGGCTTCGCTTGCATTACCGGGCATGAGCGGTTTTGTTGCCGAATTGATAGTTTTTTTTGGAATACTTACTAGCCAAAAATATCTTTTAATGACAAAAGTATTAATTACTTTTGTAATGGCAATTGGAATGATATTAACTCCTATTTATTCATTATCTATGTTACGCCAGATGTTCTATGGATACAAGCTTTTTAATGCCCCAAACTCTTATTTTTTTGATTCTGGACCGCGAGAGTTATTTGTTTCGATTTCTATCCTTTTACCTGTAATAGGTATTGGTATTTATCCCGATTTCGTTTTCGCATTATCAGTTGACAAGGTCGAAGCTATTATATCGAATTATTTTTATAGATAGTTTTTGTGAATAAACCAAAATATAAAATACGATTATTTTTAAAATCGTTCATTGTACAATAAAAAAAGTTTTTTTCTGCTCTTAAGTTAAATAAAAAATTGGAATTCTATTATAACCATATAACCAGATATTTTTGACATTTTCGAGAACCATTTGAATCAAGTAATGGAAATGGAATGATTCAAATGGTTCTTGATGGTTTTCATATATATACGTATGCTGTCCTATGCTTCTAGTTATCAAGTACTTTATTCAATTCAATTAGATAGTAATGTAAATGAACCATAACTATGCAACCCTATTCCTAATAGATTAACTCCAAAATAGCATATCCAAATTATAAAAAAGCCCATTGAGGCCACAATTGCAGAATTTACACTTTCAAAATTTTTATTTGTTCTAATATGTAAATAAATCGCAAATACGGTCCAAGTAATAAATGCCCAAGTCTCTTTTGGATCCCAATTCCAATAGGATCCCCATGCTTCATTAGCCCATACTGCTCCCGAAAGAATACCTATGGTTAAAAGGATAAACCCCAAACTAATAATACGATAACTCCATCGATCCAATTGTTGAATTAATTGATACCTGTAATAATTCTGAGAAGAAATCAAAGAAGTGTTTTGTAAGACATTGTTTCTTTCATTCACGTATTGAATCTCACCAAAGGAAAATAACTCAGTTAATAAATTTTTGCTTTTACTAAAAATCCTTATGAATTTTCGAAATGTAATGACTAGAAGAGCTAGTGATAATAATGATCCACACAAAAGAGCTGCATAGCCCAATACCATCATACTTACGTGCATCATTAACCAATGGGATTGGAGAGCAGGTACTAATATTGCGGATTGATGCATTTCAGTTAAAAGACCCGAAGTAGCGAAACCCTGGGTAAAAATAGCACTTGGCGCGGTTATTGCGCTTAAATGGTTTTTTTGTTTTTTAAAATACGGAATCATATGAATAATGGAAAAACCCCACGAAAGAAAAATTAATGATTCATATAAATCGCTTAATGGTAAATGCCCAAAATAAATCCAACGAGTAACTAACAATCCTGTTATGCAGAAAAAAGTAGCTATCATCCCCTTTTCTGATGAATCATATAGTCCTACGATTTCATCGACTAATAAAGTTATCAAATGAATTGTAATTACAATTGAAATGATTGAAAAGGATATATGAGTTAATATACGCTCTAAAGTTGAAAATATCATAAAAATTATTAAAAACGGGGGGGCCTCGATTATAGGAATTGAAATCGGGAATTGAATTCATTATAGGGCTTATTCTTTTAGAAAAAGCCATGCCGCCACTCGGACTCGAACCGAGATGCTCTAGCACTGCTTCCTAAGAGCAGCGTGTCTACCGATTTCACCATAGCGGCTTATTCGAAATCATAATAACCTATTTTTATTCAATCGTCGAGATTGAGGCGGTTAGTTCAATATTTTTTTAGGAAACATTCAAATTGATGACTAAAAGTTTGTTTCAAATCGTTTTTTTTATTATTTATTTATTATTTTAATTTTAGGGTATCCGTTTTTTTAACTTAACTAACAACGGAACGGGATTTTTCGTTTCGTAGTTTATTACTCTACGGTCTCCTGAAAATAAAACGGAACGTTTGTAACTAGATAATTTTGACTTCAATCCATGGATAGAACTAAAAATGGATTATCGAGTCAAGTCGATGGGGAAGGTGAGAATCCCCATCTTGAAAATGATAAAGCATACCAAAACCAAAGGTGAAACCTTGTGCTTGCGTTTATTCTTTTTCAAACAAAAGAATACCATTCATTTTTTAAATTCAGTAGACAACCGAATTCTTATTTCTACTAAAAAAACAAAATGAATTCAATTTAATATTGTTATTGATCAGGTTAAAACATTAGAGAAGGGAAATCATTTTTTTTTTATTAAATGAAATAGTAATTTAAGTAATTTATTAAATAGTAATTTAGATTATTTTACTATTATTAGATTATTTTACTATAATATTATTCTATTATTATTATTCTATTATTATATTATTTATATTCTATTATTTTTATAACCTCTAAATTTTAGAAAAAAAAAACTTATAAATAAATAAAAAAAATTATAACAAAAATTAGACTCTTTTTCGAATTAGACCGATCCAGATTTTTTAGTCTATTGGTTTATTATTTATTTGTCACATAAAAAAAACTTTTTGAGCTACCGGTAGAAAGAGATTTCGCTAACGAAAAAGCTTTCAATGCTGCCCAATACCCCTTCCTTTTCCAACTATTTTTACGAATACGTTTTTTTGAACTAGAGGTGCGCTTTTTTGGAACTGCCATTAAAAAATGATAATAGGTTCGTCGGTTGGATGTGAAAGACATCTATTGTTCAAAATCAATTGTTCTTTACTATATCTCTATCTAGTTATTCTCTAAATTACACTCCCAAGGTTTATAGAAAAATCGTCTAAAATATTACTAAGAACAATAAGATCTACTATGCCAAATAGAATAGATTGAAGTTGATAAAATCAAATTCAAATCAAAAAAATACAAACAAAGGGGTTGCGTGTTTGCTTTCTTTTTTTGTCATGTTACATTCTTACATGTAATAAAATACATAGAAAGGTTTAAAAACCCAATACCTCTCCTAAAAAAACTTTAATAATTTTTATTTTTCTATTATATTAATTAAATTGGTCAAGTTCGAAGAAAAAGTACACTTAATTTTCAAACTCGAATGAGCCTAGTAGTTAATCGATTAAAATATACAAAAAACTTTCTAAAAGCCGTTTTATTGGCCCCTCCGTTTTTATTTTACATAAAAAAAGTGTGGGATAGCATTTCCTACAAATAGCTTTTATTGTAATTGTAATGGAAGACAATCAATTAGTTCTAAAATGAATTCGTTAATGATTGGGAATAAAATAACCCAACCAAACTGCAATAAATAGGTTTTGTTTTATGGGAAATAGGTTTTCTGGGTCAAGTTATGGTTCCTATGATTCGTATAAAATACTGTTTTTGCTGTCATTATTTATCCTTGCTCTATAGATATAAAAAAATTATTTTAATACGTAATAATTAGACCGAAAATGCAATTTTTCGTTTTTATCTTCATAAAATTTTACTTAAAAATGGAAATTTCATATTAACAATTCAATTCAATATTAAAAAGAAACTTAATAATAAACAAAGTACGTATTTATTTTTCACTCGTAACTTGTTCATATCATTTGACTAACCCTAACTCTTCATCTTCATTTGAAATAGTTGAAGTAGTTTGGAAAGATTCCGAATAATTAAGGCTGTAAAATTCTATATTAAGTTTTATTTTATATATCTTAATTTTTTTATTAATCGATCGCTTTCAAAAGAAAAGAAATAAGAACCGGTGAATCAGAAACAATTAATTAAGATAATTTTTTTTATTTATTTTTTTATGGAATATACATATCAATATTCATGGATCATACCGTTCATTCCACTTCCAGTTCCTATGTTAATAGGAGCAGGACTTCTACTTTTTCCAACGGCAACCAAAAATCTTCGCCGTATGTGGGCTTTTCCGAGTGTTTTATTATTAAGTATAGTTATGCTTTTTTCAGCCCATTTCTTTATTCAGCAACTAAATAACAATTCTGCCTATCAATCTGTATGGTCTTGGACCATCAATAATGGTTTTTCTTTAGAGTTTGGCTACTTGGTTGATCCACTTACTTCTATTATGTCAATATTAATCACAAGTGTTGGCATTATGGTTCTTATTTATAGTGACAATTATATGTCTCATGATCGGGGATATGTGAGATTTTTTGCTTATATGAGTTTTTCCAATACTTCAATGTTGGGATTAGTTACTAGTTCGAATTTAATACAAATTTATATTTTTTGGGAATTAGTTGGAATGTGTTCTTATCTATTAATAGGTTTTTGGTTCACCCGACCCAGTGCGGCGAATGCTTGTCAAAAAGCGTTTGTAACTAATCGTGTCGGGGATTTTGGGTTATTATTAGGAATTTTAGGTTTTTATTGGATAACAGGTAGTTTTGAATTTCGGGATTTGTTTGAAATATTCAAAAACTTGGTTTATAATAATGAAGTTAATCCTTTATTTGTTACTTTATGTGCCTTCCTATTATTTTCCGGCGCAGTTGCTAAATCTGCCCAATTTCCCCTTCATGTCTGGTTGCCCGATGCCATGGAAGGGCCTACCCCTATTTCGGCTCTTATCCATGCTGCTACCATGGTAGCAGCAGGAATTTTTCTTGTAGCTCGGCTTCTTCCTCTTTTCATAGTTATACCTTACATACTAAATCTAATATCTTTGATAGGTATAATAACATTATTTTTAGGAGCTACTTTAGCTCTTGCTCAAAAAGATATTAAGAGAGGCTTAGCTTATTCTACAATGTCTCAATTGGGTTATATGATGTTAGCTTTAGGTATGGGTTCTTATCGAGCTGCTTTATTTCATTTGATTACTCATGCTTATTCGAAAGCATTGTTGTTTTTAGGATCTGGATCTATTATTCATTCGATGGAAGCCATTGTTGGATATTCTCCAGATAAAAGTCAGAATATGGTTCTTATGGGCGGTTTAAGAAAACATGTACCAATTACAAAAACTTCTTTTTTATTAGGTACACTTTCTCTTTGTGGTATTCCACCTCTTGCTTGTTTTTGGTCCAAAGATGAAATTCTTAATGATAGTTGGTTGTATTCACCTATTTTTGCAATAATAGCTTATTCTACGGCAGGATTAACCGCCTTTTATATGTTTCGGATCTATTTACTTACTTTTGAAGGACATTTAAACGTTTATTTTCAAAATTACAGTGGCAA